AATTCATTAATTGAATTCATTATAGGATGTATTTAATAGGATTTATTTTCTTTTTTTATTTTTAATAGATAACATGCCGCCACTCGGACTCGAACCGAGATGCTCTAGCACTGCTTCCTAAGAGCAGCGTGTCTACCAATTTCACCATAGCGGCCTATCTTGAACTCATAATAGCCTATTAATAAGCAGGCGTCTAGATTTAAGAAAAATTGGGTGTACTATTTTTTAGGAAAGATTTCAATAGATGAATAAAAATTTGTTTAAATAAGTATTTGAAGGTTCATTATTGGAAGTTTAGGGTCTTCATTGTATTTTCGGTGTCTTTTATACTCCCCTTGGCTTGAACTCTTGTAAAACGAAATAGTCCTATTCTGAATTAAGGGATGGTACCCCCAAGAAAATTTCGTTTTCATCTAATGAACTGTTTTTGATTTATTTGATTTCAAAACTAGAAATCAAAAAATCCATTTTCTCAATGAAAAAAAAAAGAATAGCTTTTTGATCATCCAAAATTGATACATATTTTTACAGATTCACTAAGTATTTTGAGTGGGTTGATGACGAGAAATAGACCAGGGTCTATATAGGAATTCAAGGACAATATAAAAATAAAAGTAAGAAGGTTGCACAAAAAGGTTTAGAAATTGGATCAAAAATCAAACAATTTCCCTAATTTTGGAAATTTGCGTAAACAAAGATTGGCTACTCACGCTTCTATAGATCTATCAAAAAGGTGGCTATATCTAATGAAGAAAACCTTATATTATTGGAATAAACAAAACAGATGGATGGGGAAAAAAGGACTCCCCACCTTGGAAATGATAAAATAAACAAAACAAATTCTCTTGTGTTTTTTGTCAACAAAAAGAAACTTTTTTTTATTTGATAAGGTAAAGAGAATTATACAGATTCTAAAAGCCTAGGGAATGAAAATAGGGAATTTTTTTTGAAACGAGTCCATTTTTGAGTCGGGTAGATTGAGATTATTCCAACATTTTCTGTTTTATTACTTATTTTCTTTTTTATTTGTTTGTTGCACAAAAAAACTTTTTGAATTCCCAGTAGAAAGAGATTTCCCCAAAGAAAACGCTTTTAACGCCGCCCTATCCCCCTTCTTTTTCCAAAAATTTTTACGAATACGCTTTTTTGATGCAGAAGTACGCTTTTTTGGAACTGCCATTTAAATAAAAATTAAGAGATTACTCATTGGTATAGCTGGATGTGAAAGACATCTATTGAAAAATAAGCGCTTTGCTAATTCATTCTATATTTTTTTTTTGAAAGAATATCTTTTCAACAAAAAAATAGATTTTTTTGTTGATATTTATCTTTCAAATTCTTTCCAAATCCATATTTTTAGAATCCCTTATGCAATAGAAATTGAATTAATGGAACTTAATACAATAACGAATATGAACTAATTTCCCCCTTTCTTTTCTTCCATCATTCTATCTATATTTATTTCATTTACATCAAATAGACAATACCTCGAGAAAGGGGAGAACCCCCATGTTTTTAGTATGTTTAATAAACACTTGAATTTCATTTTGTTTATTAACTTGGCAAACTCGGGGAAAGAGACTAAATTTTATCTTTGATTTGAATTTTCAAATTAAAGGGAAACTTTAATGTTTTTCTTTCCTATGATTTAATCACGATTTGACCAATTGGAACTTCTTGATTTGAATATTTGAAGTATTTAACAGAAAGAATAACTAAAAATTTAGAAAATTTTTTATTTATGTTAGTGCATATCATGGTTAGTGCATATCGTGATTTTTTATTGACTCTTTTGAAAAGAGCTAAGATCCGGCAAATCGGAAAAAATTAATAGTAATTAAGAATAAAAAAACTTTTTTTATGGAACAGACATATCAATATGCGTGGATCATACCTTTCGTTCCACTTCCAGTTCCTATATTAATAGGAGTAGGACTTCTTCTTTTTCCGACAGCAACGAAAAATCTTCGTCGTATGTGGGCTTTTCTAAATATTTTATTGTTAAATATAGTCATGATTTTTTCAACTAATCTGTCTATTGAGCAAATAAATAGCAATTCTATCTATCAATATGTCTGGTCTTGGACTCTCAATAATGATTTTTCTTTCGAATTCGGATACTTGATCGATCCACTTACTTCTATTATGTCAATGTTAATCACTACTGTTGGAATTATGGTTCTTATTTATAGTGATAATTATATGGCTCATGATCAAGGCTATTTGAGATTTTTGTCTTATATGAGTTTTTTCAGTACTTCAATGTTAGGATTAGTTACTAGTTCGAATTTGATACAAATTTATATTTTTTGGGAATTGGTTGGAGTGTGTTCCTATTTATTAATCGGTTTTTGGTTTACAAGACCTCTTGCAGCAAATGCTTGTCAAAAGGCGTTTGTAACAAATCGTGTAGGGGATTTTGGTTTATTATTAGGCATTATAGGTTTTTATTGGATAACTGGTAGTTTTGAATTTAGGGATTTATTTGAAATATTCAATA